TATGGAAGATGGAGAAATTCCATGATCTAAGCTGTGAACGAAAAAAAAAAAACAACAACAAAATTTGACCCATAACATCTATGTCAGCTTTTCTATCTTGAATAGATTCAAGACGGCTCGCTTTATAGATGATCCCTCTATAAGAGGAAGATTAGAAAAATCTTTCTAGTTAGTTCGTTCTCTATTTCTATTGGAGAGAATCCTGAGGAAAAGTCTTCTTTTCTACCGAGCTAAATGGATATGTTGATGTCTATAGTAAACCAAAGTCATCATTTTATAGCTATTTTACTTCCATTTTCCCTCGACAAATAAAAAAAAGAAGATTTAGTTACGATTAGAATTTTTTTTACTTTCCTTATCCATGGATCTTTTACTCATACTCATTCAATTGGAAGTATTGATCCAATTCAATCAAAATTCTGTTTCGTAATTTCAGAATCCAATTTGAATTTCAATTTGGATAAAAATCACGAGAATGTGGATTTGTCCTCGAACTTGTCATTGCGAGGTAAAGGGTTAAATCCTTTTTAAGAAATGAAGTTTTTGTTCAGAATACAAAGAAAACCGAAGGACCCCTTAACTATTAGGGGATTCATATAACGAATCTCACTTTTACCACTAAACTATACCCGCTACAATGTCATTATTGTATAGAAATGGGTTTTTGTCGAACAAAAAAGAATTATGGCGGTATCAGAAAAAATCCTGAAATTTAGAGTGTTGATGCCTTTTGTCAGGTGACTCTCATTTTTACTAAAAAGGATGATTTAAATAACCTATTCTATCTTTTTTTGCTGGAGGGGTTTGGACCGATTAGGGTTTGATAAAATAACTTCAGTTATAACATAAAAATAACTGATGGAAGAATCCACGTTTAAAAAATTTAACCCCCCTTTTTTTCAAGTAAAGAATTTCTCAAACAAAACAAAAAGGAGAGGATCTTTTAAATTATCCTTTTTTTTTTACTAGATTACTAGATTATAGTATATAGTTGGAACTAATTCCTAAAACTAGACGTAAAAAAAAAGAATAGTCCCTTTTAGACTAAAGTATTTTGAAAAGGCCCGGCTAGGTACTAACCCGGCCAGGCCATGGGAATGGGAATGAAAAAGCCCTTACTCTTACTTTATCAAAAAATAATGGGGTTGCGGTTAAACCGTCTTTAGACCCATATAATAAAATAATAAAGGAAAAATAAAGAAGAAATACTCTGTTCAATCCTTACCTTATACATGTTAAGTAATGTAACATAGTACTTATTCTTTTTCAACTGGAGAGATGGCTGAGTGGACTAAAGCGTCGGATTGCTAATCCGTTGTACGAGCTATTCGTACCGAGGGTTCGAATCCCTCTCTTTCCGTTTCCGTTGAATTTATCTTTTTGTTTTCTTTAATATTTATCGGAAAGGAAATACTTTTTATTTTCTTATAGTCAAATTCCTAGTTAAAGGAGTAAATTGAAAAAATTCTAAGAAAATCTTAAAATATAAAATCAAGCAAAAGAAAGGAAAAAGTCTTATCCTATTTTTTAGTCTTCTCGTCCAGGATTACGTCCTGGATCATTAGATAGGAATCCGAAGATGAAGAGAGAAACAAAGAATATAACTACTGTGTAAACGAAGAGTTTGAGAGTAAGCATTACACAATCTCCAATATCATTTTTTTTTGTAAAAAAGAGAATAGATTCGCCATTTTTATACCCCATATTCTAACTATTTTGATACTAAGAAATGAAGCAGTTTCAAAAAAAAATGAATTTTCATAAATTCAGTTGTAATATTTGGAAGAAGACTCTTTCATTACCAAAAGTCTCTTTAATATCCAAAACCAAAATAGTTAATTGGTGGGTAACCCACTAGAGTTTTTCACCGGAAAAGGGTCAGAATGCAGAAATGAGGTGATCCAGCTTTAGAGCAACTATTAAAATTTGCACCAAGAGCTCAGCCCTTATCAATTGTTAGTTTTTTTTTTATTGAATAAAGCATGCATTTTTCTAGAACAGTATTATATTTAAACAGTATTATATTTAATATCTCAGCGAAAGCTTACAGCAGCTTGCCAAACAAAGGCTAAGAGAAAAAATAGCAGAGGTATAACTGGCATAAGATCTACAATTGGATTTAAAAAGGCGTAGGCCTCAGGTAATTTGGCAAATAAAAAATGAATCGAATAAAGGTCAGAATTAAGACAGATACCGCTCAAACTGAAGATATTAAGCATAACAAAAGTTTTTTGTTCTTGGAGATAATTGCTTTTTGATTGAGTTATTGATATATGATATAAGGAAAAATGAAGAAAGTAAAATAGACTCAAAAACTCTTCTTTTTCTTTGAACTTACCCAATAAAAAATCCTTCTATTTTCAATTCAAAATAGAAGAAATTCAAATTTCATACAATATCTTATATCTTAATTAAATTATATGTAATGATCAATCCATTTTATATAATTCTATATCGGCACGTGTTTAAAATTATCCATTCCATAGAAATTTTGGCTGGAATTGACGAACAACCACTACTAACAGTAATCTTTATTAGTGAAGAATCTAAATAGAAGTGGGGCGTGGCCAAGTGGTAAGGCAACGGGTTTTGGTCCCGCTATGCGGAGGTTCGAATCCTTCCGTCCCAGAGGATATGGATTATATGCAACTAAAGAACGCTTTTTTTTTTTCAAAACTATCATTTATTTACAATAACAGAGTAATAGCCTATTGGATGGAATTTGGTTCTTCTTTCTACTTTGTTACTAATACTAATTCTTTTATGAACCATATCTTTTTTACAAACTTAATTGAGTTCAAATGACACCTATATTTTTTATTCAGGCAGGTATAAGTAACATAAATCACACTAGTTTGAATAAAAAAAAAGAAGTTGTACAGTCCTTTCATCATAGGCACATGCTCTTTGATATTCATACTGAAGATAAGTACTTAGAAAAACTGTATCTGCCAGATCCTTTAATTTAAACGGATATATCTATTAATTAGTAAGACTTTTTCCATTCTAAACAAAAGTATTGGTAGTAATTGAATTCAATCAAGGGTATTAAGTCTTTTCAGACAAAACTTTAGTGGGGTAAAATAAAAATTAGGAACAAGAGCTTAATCCGAACCCTTTTTTTATACTTAGCCTAGCTCACCTAGTGCATCTCGGAAAAAGGCCTGCTTTTTTTTATGCTTCATCATCTCCATAACGAAAAGTATCCATTTTAATACCTTTATCTTTGCTACAAATCTCATTAATAAAAGATCAAGTAAATTACATACGTAACAGATGCTCTTTTGTTTGAACCCCCTTTTTAGGTATTTCTATTTTTGCTCTAATTCAAAAAATAAATTAATAATTGTAAATATGGATAACAATTTTGAGAGGAGGTGATTCGCCTATTCTAGTCACTTTATGGAAAGATTACAGAAAATTTACTTTCAAGTGGGGACTTCGGTGTATTGTTCTATTTCAGTAACAACAGTGTTTTTCTTTTTGTAACAAATGTTTGTGATCCTTTTAATTGAAATAGTTAATCCATAATTAAGTTGCCAGTTGTTTAATTTAGCGAATAGATACGGAAATCCTTTACTCATTCGATTCCTATTTCTTTAATCAGATAAAGCAATAAGGAAGAAAAATTTTCCACAGATATCACTCTTTTTATCCACTTCATAAAAACCTGGCATTTTTTTTTACTTAGCTATTTTCCTTAACCTATCGATGGGTGAATTAGAAAAGAACGATGGATTTTTCTATCTCAGGATAGGCTGAAAACATGTGCTATATTCAAATAATGATGTCGAAGTAGGAAATGTGTTTTCAATATTTTTCCTGTGAGTTCTCGGTACTGGAAGAGGCAGATTCATTACAAAGAACTCGTTTATTCATGTTATTTTTATTCTATTTTTATTATAGAATTCTATTCTTCTATAATTATATAAAAATAATACAATATTTTTATACAATAAAATTTGGAATTTAAATAGGGGATTTAAGGTGAATTCTTAGTGAGGACTTCCTTCGAAAAGAATTTCGCCACCCATATACACGTCAAATAGATTACTATATACGGAGTACTGACCAAACCAATGACTACTCATGATTCCATTTCTAAACTATAGGATGTTATGGTAAAACTTCGTTTGAAACGATGTGGTAGAAAGCAACGTGCGACTTGAAGGACATGATCAGCTGTGGATTCTTACATCCGTCATTTTAGATCGCAATGAAGGTGCCCTTGGCTCGACATCTTTTGTTCTGTTCTATTACTCTCAATTGTAATTCAAATAGTACATAATATGATGGAGCTCGAGTATAAAGTATTGATTGATTTCTTAGGGGCAAGAATCTAGGGTGAGTGCCAATGAATAAGTTGGAACAACTTCGTAAGTGTATCTTCAAGATATAAATCGAAAGGATCGAATTCGAACACGTTTCAAACCCGTTTTTTCGAATTGGTAAAACTCTTTTGATCCAAAGTGTATAAAGCGGGAATCAAGCATTCGAATGATTCTTTGATATAAGAAATCATAAAAAGGGTATGTTGCTGCCATTTTGAAATGATTAAGGATCACCGAAGTAATGTCTAAACCCACGGATTCACAGTAAAGATAAAACATCTTGGAACAAGGAAAGACTTTTTTCAATTGTCTTAATAACTAGAGAAGAATAAAAAACTTCTAAACGAGACAGAAAGAGGTTAGAGACCACTCAATAACTGAAATGCCTAAGGCCATTCTTTGAACTATTTGAGAGTTATCTAACTTGAGTTATGAGTACGAATGCCTTTTTTGTTTTTTTGAAAACAAGAGAGGGCTTTATTTTGATTCTATTTATTTAATTATTTTAGGGATCCACGTGGCATTTAAATTATAGAATTTCAAATCATTTTTTCTTGAGCCGTACGAGGGGAAAACTTCTTATAAGGTTCTGGGGGGGGTATTACATCTATCCCAATAAGCCGTTTATCGAATTGTTGCAATTGATGTTCGAGCCCGAAGAGAAGGAAGAGATCTTCGTAAAGTGGGTTTTTATGATCCGATAAGGAATCAAACCCATTTAAATGTTCCTGCTATTCTCTATTTCCTTGAAAAGGGGGCTAAACCTACAGGAACTGTTCATGATATTTCAAAGAAGGCAGATGTTTTTAGGGAACTTTTTCTTAATCAATCCAAATTAAAGAACTAAAAAAAAAAAGAGTGTGGGTATGACTCGGATCTAATCTAATTTTTTATATCTTTTCGTTACTATATCTCTTTTTTACTCTAATCAGAACCGATTTTTTATTGTTCCTCTAAAATCACATGATAAGAACGAAAATACCTTGTATTGGTATTTTGATAGAAAAATCTTCAAATGAATAGAATAGCTCAAGAACTTGGATTTAGAAATAGAAAATTATGATATTCCCTTTAATTGGATGGTTTTCTTTGGAGTTCTAAAGGACGAGATTAAACTTCCTTTGTCAACTTCTATTGATTAATTAATTCCAATATATTTATATTTTTCCTATTTGCTTTTTCCATTTAGTTTTTATCTATCTATTATCTATGTAGATAATCCATGTAGTGCCAATCCAACACAAGTCCTTCTTTTTTTCTTAGTAATTTAGATTAGAATGGAATTTCTTGTCGTTTTTGTATTGTATTTTTTTCTCAACATTTATCTTGACAACAGTCTATCGAACAAATATAATTAGATCGTGGATAAAAAGAAAAGGATCCATTTATCTTCGTTCCATAGATTTAGGTTTTTCTTTCCTTCATTTTTTATTAGTTTTTAGTTCAATGTTTCGATTGTGTCATGCAATCTTTAGTTTGGTTTTGACTGGATTTATAGACTTTTTTGGCTTGGGGTTGCTAACTCAACGGTAGAGTACTCGGCTTTTAAGTGCGACTAGGATTTTTTACATATCTGGATGAAGCAAGGGATTCGTCCATACCGTCGGTAGAGTTTGTACGACCACGACTGATCCTAAATGGGAATGACTGGAAAAAATAGCATGTCGTATCAATAGAGAATTCTAAAACTATTTCATTCTTAAAAGCTTGCTCCTGATTTTAATTCTTGGAGCAAACAAAAAAAAATGAATTGAAAGTTGGGTCAGGTGAATAAATGGATAGAGCCTTTTGGCTCCAATTGTAGGGAAATAAAAAGCTACGTGCTTATGTTCGTAATTTGAACGACTACCCGATCTAATTATACGTTAAAAATATATTAGTGCCTGCTACGGGAAAGGCTGCGCCCATGAATGGATTATCCATTAAAAAAATCCTAACTATTCTCCCTTTTAGAGTGGAGATGACTGTGTAAAAGAAGCCGTATATTGATAAATATTCATTTTCCAAAATCAAAAGAGCGATTAAGTTGAAAAAAATAAAGGATTTCTAACCACCTTCTTATCCTATAATGAATCTAAATTTTTTATATGGAAAAGAGAGGATAGAGAGTCCGTTGATGAGTTTACTTATCTCCGAGGTGTTTCTTTTTTATATTCCTCTAATACCTTGTTTTGACTGTATCGCACTATGTATCATTTGATAATCCAAGAAATCCATTATCTTTTATTAAAATCGAATTTCCATTTTAAATGGAGGAAGTTAAAGGATCTTTAGACCTCGATAAATCTCGTCAACATGACTTCCTATATCCACTTATCTTTCAAGAGTATATTTCTGCATTTGCTCATGATCATAGGTCCGTTTTGTTGGAAAATGGGGATTATGACAAAAAGTTGAGTTTTCTACTTCTTAAACGTTTAATTAATCGAATGTATCAACAGAACCATTTAGCTCTTTTTACTAATACTAATGGTTCTAACCAAAATGCATTTTTGGGGCACAATAAGAATTTGTATTCTCAAATGCTATCAGAGGGTTTTTCAGTAATTATAGAAATTTTATTTTCCCTACGACTAGAATCTTCTTTCGAAAGGAAAGAAATAGTAAAATTTCAAAATTTACGCTCAATTCATTCTTTATTTCCTTTTTTAGAAGATCAATTGGTACATTTAACTTATGTGTCAGATATAGAAATAACCCCTCCCATCCATCTTGAAATATTGGTTCAAACCCTCCGCTACTGGGTGAAAGATGCTTCTTCGTTACATTTAGTACGCTTCTTTCTTTACAAGTATGATAATTGGAATAGCCTTATTACACTAAAGAAGTCCATTTCCATTTTTTTAAAAAGGAATCAAAAATGCTTCTTGTTCCTCTATAATTCTCATGTATGTGAATCCGAATACATCCTCGGTTTTCTTCGTAACCAGTCGTTTTATTTACGATCAACATCGTTTGGACTCTTTTTTGAGCGAATCCATTTCTATGGAAAAATAAAAAAACCTTTTGTAGAAGTCTTTTCTATTCAAACCAAGCTAGGGTTGTTCAAGGATCCTTTTATTCATTATGTTAGGTATCAAGGAAAAGCCTTTTTGGGCTCAAAAGGCACGACTCTCCTGATGAGTAAATGGAAATATTACCTTATCAATTTATGGCAATGTCATTTTTA